AATAAATGTTGGTTGATCGTATATTTCATTATAGTTATATGATTCAGAGTATCATTTCCTATTTGATCCCTTTGAATTCCATATTCGAAGTTGCGATTGGATCTATTCATTAAAAAGAATCGATTCGATACATTTCTTATGTACCCATAGATGCTATATTGGATTTGAATCAGATTTCGGATCAATCTATATTGATTGACTGCCTCCATGATGTTGTTGCTAGCAAATACCGCTGTTTTTAGTTTTGGATCTTCCAAATCATTCCCGCAGTGGATCCGGACCAATTTTTTTCCGATCCTTCGATAAAAAGATTCATTCTCCTCATAAAAAAGAGGAGGTAGAACCAATAAAGATTTCTTTTTCGATTCATCTCTGGAGTTGAATACCTCATTCAAGAATTTTTTTTGATCCAACCCGTAGGAATCAATAGAAAAGGCAAATCCCCTATGATACACCAGATCCGGCTCGGTTATTGATAGAGTGAATAGATCTGCCATTTCTTGAAATCTCTCTTCTGATTCAAAATCGTGGTGTAACGTGTATCCCCCTTTGTTCCGGTTATGGAATAGATGAAATAAATCCAAAAATGGATTTTTTTTCAAGAATGAAATCTTATTGGAACTGTCCATATCTGGTTCATCCTTCGGAACCATATCACATCCCGGATCTGATGAAATAGGATGAATTGAGACGGTATTTTGTAAATACGTAATTATCTTGAATATATCAACCATTTCTTTATTTTCCGATCGCCTGGAAGGGACAAAAGAAACATCTTGTTTTTTCTTCAAAAATTTCTGATCTCTAGTGGACCTCTCAGTAGGATTCGAACCCAGATGAAGTTCTGACCATCTGTCAGAGAAAAAAGAACGAATTGATCTTGTAGGATTCCCAAGAAATTCTTCGATTTCTTTCGGAAGCAGATGATTATTCATCTGCTTCTCGCGTTTCGTGAATAGCCGGGACATTGAGGAAGATCCAAAAAGGCATTTCGGGAATCGATCTGATTCTATCTCTGTTCGTTCCGTTTGAAGAAAGGAAGGATCCCAAAGAATCGATCTTTCTTTTAGTTGCTGAATCTCTGTTTGATCGATCAATGTGTGATATTCTGAATCCTCATTTCTAATGGAATCGAAATGATCTCTGGATTGATCAGAGGATCCTTTCGATTGGCTAGAATCCGTTACTTGAACGAAAATAGATCTTGTGGAATCATATTGAATATTTGACAATACATTCCGTACCCTGCTAAAAAACCAATCCTTGTTTACCAACCACACATTGTCTAACCAAATCCAATTCTCTCTCGATACGTTCCTCAAAAAATCCGATTCGTGCTGATTCTTCCCCCAACTAACGAAGAGATCTTGGCGGAATTGCCACATATGGAATTGAGCACAATTTTGCAAAGAAATACCCCACTTGTTTCTCGAGAAGAGATGGGAAACGTGCTCAATATCATTTGATTGAATAGTTGCCTCAGCTCCTTGTTGTTTGAAGAAACCCTCCCCTTCAATTGGTCTTTTTTCACGAAAAGCAGACATGAGATAACAAATCAAGTCTTTCCCTAAGATTTCGAATAGCTGTCCCGAATTCAAGTTGATTATGTTTCGCTTCTTCCTCGGAGAAAGACGATCAAACAATTCCCAATCATGGTCCTTGCGGATTGGATCATCCGTATAGGATAAAAAAAGAAACTCCAGATATTTGCTATCTTTCTCTTTGAATGAGATCTCAATTCCAGCTACGGTTTCATTAGCTATCTTACAACTAGAATCCCTCTTTTTTCCGATCCGGTTCCTCCACCACTGCGAACCCCGGTTCGATTCAGGCATGATACACTTTTTATTTATTGGGAGAACCCAAGTACTCTCTTGCGGATCCATGAAACAACTCTCAGAAATCTTTTTCTCTTTTGGAAGATACAGGAGCGAAACAATCAATCTATTGATATTGGAAGACCAAAAAGATTCTTCCAATGTCTCATTTATGGGTCCAATGGAATTCATAGGTATAGGAAGAAGCTCCATCAAATAGAGATTTTTTCTTTCGACCATCTTTCGATTGGTAATACGAGATATAAGGACCACTACTACAAGCAGTACTACACCTTTGATCGTGAAATATCGATTGCTTGTTGAACCCTGTGAATCACGTGAAAGTAGGATACTCCAAATTCGGGGGTCAGAGAGTTTCATAAAACGTTCTTGGTGGAAAAAAATGTGAGTGAAAGATCCCACTGAATCGAATTTGATCCATGAATCTAAGAAATAGTGAGAATTCTTGATCTCACTCAATATCTCTCTCAATTCGAAGATCCAGGATTTGAATTGATATCGTTTCATTGATTCCTCCTAAAGATTTTCATTGATTCCTCCTAAAGATTTCATTTCAATTGGAATTTGGTTATTCACGATGTACAATGAGCCCTGTTAAGCATCCATGGCTGAATGGTTAAAGCGCCCAACTCATAATTGGCAAATTCGTAGGTTCAATTCCTGCTGGATGCACGCCAATGGGAACGTTCAATAAGTCTATTGGAATTGGCTCTGTATCAATGGAATCTCATCATCCATACATAACGAATTGGTATGGTATATTCATACCATAACATATGAACAGTAAGAACTAGAATTCTTATCGATACTGGAACTCATAGGGAAGAAAATGGAGTTATGGATGGAATCAAATATGCAGTATTTACAGAAAAAAGTATTCGGTTATTGGGGAACAATCAATATACTTCTAATGTCGAATCAGGATCAACTAGGACAGAAATAAAGCATTGGGTCGAACTCTTCTTTGGTGTCAAGGTAATAGCTATGAATAGTCATCGACTCCCAGGAAAGGGTAGAAGAATAGGACCTATTATGGGACATACAATGCATTACAGACGTATGATCATTACGCTTCAACCGGGTTATTCTATTCCACCTCTTATAGAGAAAAGAACGTAAAGCAAAATACTTAATAACACGGCGATACATTTATACAAAACTTCTACCCCGAGCACACGTAATAGAGCCATAGACAGTCAAATGAAATCCAATCCACGAAATAATTTGATCTGTGGACAGCATCATTGTGGTAAAGGTCGTAATGCCAGAGGAATCATTACCGCAAGACATAGAGGGGGAGGTCATAAGCGTCTATACCGTAAAATCGATTTTCAACGGAATGAAAAAGACATATCTGGTAGAATCGTAACCATAGAATATGACCCTAATCGAAATGCATACATTTGTCTCATACATTATGGGGATGGCGAGAAAAGATATATTTTACACCCCAGAGGGGCTATAATTGGAGATACCATTATTTCTGGTACAGAAGTCCCTATATCAATGGGAAATGCCCTACCTTTGAGTGCGGTTTGAACTATTGATTTACGTAATTGGAAGTAACCAATTAGGTTTACGATGAAACCTAGAAATCAATCACTGATCCAATTTGAGTACCTCTATGGGATAGACCTCAACAGAAAACTGTTGAGTAACGGCAGCAAGTGATTGAGTTCAGTAGTTCCTCATAGAAAATTATTGACTCTAGAGATATGGTAATATGGAGAAGACAAAATTGTTTGAAGCACGCACAGAACCGGAAGCGCCCCTTGTTTCAAAGAGAGGAGGACGGGTTATTCACATTTAATTTGATGGTCAGAGGCGAATTGAAAGCTAAGCAGTGGTAATTATAAAGATCCCCCCGGGGAAAAATAGAGATGTCTCCTACGTTACCCGTAATATGTGGAAGTATCGACGTAATTTCATAGAGTCATTCGGTCTGAATGCTACATGAAGAACATAAGCCAGATGATGGAACGGGGAGACCTAGGATGTAGAAGATCATACATGAGTGATTCGGCAGATTTGGATTCCTATATATCCACTCATGTGGTACTTCATCATACGATTCATATAAGATAAAGATCCATCTGTCTAGATATCATCATATACATCTAGAAAGCCGTATGCTTTGGAAGAAGCTTGTACAGTTTGGGAAGGGGTTTTTAAAAGAAGAATCTACTTCAACCGATATGCCCTTAGGCACGGCCATACATAACATAGAAATCACGCTTGGAAAGGGTGGACAATTAGCTAGAGCGGCGGGCGCTGTAGCGAAACTGATCGCAAAAGAGGGTAAATCAGCCACATTAAGATTACCATCCGGGGAGGTCCGTTTGATATCCAAAAACTGCTTAGCAACAGTCGGACAAGTGGGTAATGTTGGGGTGAATCAACAAAGTTTGGGTAGAGCCGGATCGAAGTGTTGGATAGGTAAGCGTCCTGTAGTAAGAGGAGTAGTTATGAACCCTGTAGACCATCCCCATGGAGGTGGGGAAGGGAAAGCCCCAATTGGTAGAAAAAAACCCACAACTCCTTGGGGTTATCCTGCGCTTGGAAGAAGAAGTCGGAAAAGGAAAAAATATAGTGATAGTTTTATTCTTCGTCGCCGTAAATAGGAATATTGAAAATAGAATTTTTTGAATTTGAAATAATGTGATGGGCGAACGACGGGAATTGAACCCGCGCGTGGTGGATTCACAATCCACTGCCTTGATCCACTTGGCTACATCCGCCCCTTATCTAGCTAAAGGATTTTCTCTTTTTTCCATTCATCATTATTGTATTTATTCTTACCTTCATACTTAGATCGAGATATTCTATTGGACATAGAATGCCAATCTTTAAAATGTAAAAAAAGGAGTAATCAGCTGTGGCACGTTCACTAAAAAAAAACCCTTTTGTAGCTAATCATTTATCAAGAAAAATTGAAAAACTCAACATGAGGGAAGAGAAAGAAATAATAGTAACTTGGTCTCGGGCATCTACCATTATACCCAAAATGATTGGCCATACAATCGCTATTCATAATGGAAAGGAACATTTACCTATTTATATAACAGATCGTATGGTAGGTCACAAATTGGGAGAATTCGCGCCGACTCTGACTTTCGCGAGACATGCGAGAAACGATAATAAATCTCGTCGTTAATTTGGAAAAAAAATAGATACTTATCATTCATTGGCGGGAGATAACCTTATGATAAAGAAAAAGAACTCAAATGCGAGTGGAGAAGTAAAAGTTTTAGCTCAACATATATGTATGTCTGTTTTCAAAGCGCAAAGAGTAATTGATCAGATTCGCGGGCGTTCTTATGAGGAAACGCTTATGATATTGGAACTTATGCCTTATCGAGCATCTTATCCCATTTTAAAATTGGTTTATTCCGCAGCAGCAAACGCTAGTCATAATATGGGTTTGAACGAAACCGATTTATTCATTAGTAAAGCCGAAGTCAATGGAGGTTCTTTTGTGAAAAAATTAAGACCTAGAGCTCGAGGACGTAGTTATCCGATAAAAAGGCCGACTTGTCATATAACAATTGTATTAAAAGATAAATCAAAATTATCTTTCGATGAATTTAAGATTTAGATTCATATTTAGAAAAAATATAGATGGAAAGATAATATAATAAAAAATATGGGACAAAAAATAAATCCGCTTGGTTTCAGACTTGGTACAACCCAAAATCATCATTCCTTTTGGTTCGCACAACCAAAAAATTTTTCTGTAGGTCTACAAGAAGATGAGAAAATACGGAATTGTATAAAGAACTATGTACAAAAAAATAAAAGAATATCCTCAGGTTTCGAAGGAATTGGAATTTCGCGTATAGAAATTCAAAAAAGAATTGATTTAATCCAGGTTATAATCCATATTGGATTCCCAAATTTATTAATAGAGGGCCGAACACGAGGAATCGAAGAATTACAGATGAATGTACAAAAAGAATTTCGTTCTGTGAACCGAAGAATCAACATTGCTATCACACGAATAGAAAAACCTTATGGAGACCCCAATATTCTTGCAGAATATATGGCTTCTCAATTAAGAAATAGAGTTTCATTTCGAAAGGCAATGAAAAGAGCTATTGAATTAACTGAACAAACAGATACAAAAGGAATTCAAATACAAATTGCAGGACGTATTGACGGAAAAGAAATTGCACGTGTCGAATGGATCAGAGAAGGTAGGGTTCCTCTACAAACAATTCGCGCTAAAATTGATCATTGTTCCTATACAATTCGAACTATCCATGGAGTACTAGGCCTCAAAATTTGGATATTTGTAGATGAAGAATAATAGACCTTTATTTATCTTGTCATTCTATCCAGTAATATAGTGATATATAGAACAAAAAACTAGAAACTTTTTCTGTTTTTCTGTTAAATCAAAAAAATAAAATAATTCAAATTCTATAAGGTTGAATAAAAAAGAAATTAACCTTTTTTTTTATAATTGCTATGCTTAGTGCGTGACTCGTTAGTTTTTTCTTTAGAGTTTTTAGTAGGATCAAAAAAAGACTGATCCCTAATATGAATTCAATAACTACAACTACTATATATAAAAAATAAAAAAAAAAAATTAAAAACTAATAACTAACTTATTGCTTCATATTGTCGAGATCCCAAAAACAGTCACTATATGACTGGATCAATCATATAGTTGTAACAACTGGAATTGTTCCATAACAAAAAAATATGATTGTGGATTTTAAATAAAAAAAAAGGGATGCGGATAAATGGAAAGGTGATAGAAAGAGAGAACAAAAATTTCAATGATATATAATTCCAATATGTATGGTCTATGAATTACCTCATATAAATAAAAGGCAGTGTAATAAAGCATTAATTTCATATTGTTTTAATATTGTTTAATATTGTATCGATTGATATATAAATAATAAATGATATATAAATAATAAAGAGCTTCCGGTTAATAGAAACTGAGGAGATTGACTCGGAAACAGATTTTGTTGAGAGCTCCATTGCAGAGTTCAGGCCTAATCATTAATGGAGAAGCTATAGGAACGACGAAACCTGTGACTATATAGGAATAGGATTCTATTTAAAAGAATCCAAATGATTGAGCAGGCGGGATGGCGGAATGAACCAAGAACAAATTTTTTTTTTACTCGGAGAGGTTGTGGATTGATCCTACGAATAAAGCCGGAAAAGGAAAGAGTCAATATTCGCCCGCGAAACCCTTATTTCTTATTTATTGGATTCCAATATTTATTGTCTTGATTCAATAATTTTTTAAAAGAAAAGTAAAAAAAAAAAAAATAAGGATCCGGTATAAAAAAGAAACATTATCTATATCTAGAAATAGAAAAATCTAACCGTATATACAGCTTCTTATCTAATAAATGAAATATAATATCAATAAATCCCATTACTTAGTTTAATGTATTAGTTATTAAATACATGTGCATCTGTAATATTATCGAATCCTTTCATTCGTGAGGAGCTGGATGAGAAGAAACTCTCATGTCCGGTTCTGTAGTAGAGGTGGGAAAAAACCATCAACTATAACCCCAAAAGAACCAGATTTCGTAAGCAACATAGAGGAAGAATGAAAGGAATATCTTGCCGGGGTAATCATATTTGCTTCGGCAGATATGCTCTTCAGGCACTTGAACCCGCTTGGATTACTGCTAGACAAATAGAAGCAGGACGAAGAGCAATGACACGATATGCACGTCGTGGTGGAAAAATATGGGTACGTGTTTTTCCCGATAAACCTATTACAGTAAGGCCCGCAGAAACACGTATGGGGTCGGGAAAAGGATCTCCCGAATATTGGGTATCTGTTGTTAAACCCGGTCGAATACTTTACGAAATGGGCGGAGTCTCAGAAACTGTAGCCAGAGCAGCAATTTCAATAGCTGCGTGCAAAATGCCTATAAAAACTCAATTTGTTATTTCAGGATAGGGATGTAAAACTAAATATAAAAAAGGGATGAAAAAACAACCACAAGTTTCTTTATTTCTAGACAAATACTATTTCTTCTTTTTCCTCATTCTTTGCATTGAAATAAAAAATTCAAATAAAAATGATATGATTCAACCTCAGACCCTTTTGAATGTAGCAGATAACAGTGGAGCACGAGAATTAATGTGTATTCGAATCATAGGAGCTGGTAATCATAGATATGCTCATATTGGTGACGTTATTGTTGCTGTAATTAAAGAAGCAGTGCCCAATATGCCTCTAGAAAGGTCAGAAGTAATAAGAGCTGTAATTGTACGTACATGTAAAGAACTCAAACGTGACAACGGTATGATAATACGATATGATGACAATGCAGCGGTTGTCATTGATCAAGAAGGAAATCCAAAAGGAACTCGAGTTTTTGGGGCGATTGCTCGGGAATTGAGACAGTTGAATTTTACTAAAATAGTTTCATTAGCTCCCGAGGTATTATAAAGACTCATAGTCATAGATCAAATTAGGATATTGTTCTAGTAGGATATTTGAAATAAACCCAATTAATAGATTGTGTCTCACGCATATACTTTTACTAAATTTAATAATTAATTGAATAATAAATTTCAAATTTAATTAAATAATGAATACTTTGAAGTATTCAAATAAAAAAACATGTTGATTATATCAAAATTCGGAAGCACCAATAATTATAATTCGTCATGGGCAGAGACGCTATTGCTGATATAATAACTTCTATAAGAAATGCTAACATGAGTAAAAATGGAACGGTTCGAATAGTATCCACAAATATCACCGAAAACATTGTTAAAATACTCCTACGAGAGGGTTTTATTGAAAATGTTCGGAAACATCAGGAAAGTAATCAAAATTTCTTGGTTTCAACCTTACGCCATAAAAGAACTAGGAAAGGAATATATAAAACGATTTTAAAACGTATCAGTCGACCCGGTCTACGAATTTATTCCAACTATAAAAAAATTCCTAAGATTTTAGGTGGAATGGGAATTGTAATTCTTTCCACTTCTCGAGGCATAATGACAGATCGAGAAGCTAGACTAGAAAAAATGGGAGGAGAAATTTTGTGTTATATATGGTGATCCTCCTCTGGTATCCTAATTTTATCTCTAACTTCTTATTTGTGAAATAGAGAGGAAAGGTGAGTTATATAACTCTTCCTCCATTAGTTGATACTTCAAAAGGGTTTCCTGGAATGAAAAAAAAATGATTCATGAAGGATGGTATGCTCTCCGAATCCGTTTATATTTTATATTTTTATCTAATGAAGATCTAATTCTAGGTTATATTTCGGGGAAGATCCGACGCAGTTTGATACAAACACTGCCGGGGGATAGAATCAAATTAGAAGTAAGGCAATATTATTCATTCAACTAGGGGACGTATAATTTATAGACTTCGGAACAAAGATTCGAACGATTAGATAGATTCTTTTTGAAAAAACCCCTTTCATCAAAGATACAATTTGAAGCAAAAAAAAAAACAAGAGACTTATTTTTTTCCAAGGAATAGATTCAAAATTAAAGTAAGGAGTAAGAAATATGAAAATAAGGGCTTCTGTTCGTAAAATTTGTGAAAAATGTCGACTGATCCGTAGGCGCGGACGAATTATAGTGATTTGTTCCAATCCGAGACATAAACAGAGACAAGGATAATCTTTCTAAAGTTTCTCAAAGAAGGGTTATGTAAAAATAAAAGATTTGTTTTAACATAAAATGGATATCTCCATATCTTTTTATATATTTCTGATTCATATTTATGAGATGATAAAATATGGCAAAACCTATACAAAGAATTGGTTCGCGTAGGAATGGGCGTATTAATTTACGTAAGACTGGACGTAGAATACCAAAAGGAGTTATTCATGTTCAAGCCAGTTTCAACAATACCATTGTAACTGTTACAGATGTACGAGGTCGAGTGGTTTCTTGGGCCTCCGCCGGTACTTCTGGATTCAAAGGCACAAGAAGGGGAACACCCTATGCTGCGCAAGCAGCCGCTTTAGATGCTATTCGTACTGTAGTAGATCAAGGTATGCAACGAGCAGAAGTTATGATAAAAGGTCCTGGTCTCGGAAGAGACGCAGCATTACGGGCTATTCGTAGAAGTGGTATACTATTAAGTTTCGTACGTGATGTAACACCTATGCCACATAATGGATGTAGACCTCCCAAAAAAAGACGTGTGTAAA